AGGTCTGGGCAGCTTTATTATAACATTAGAGAAGCGGAACCTCCAAGCTCAGACATCTCGAACTCTGAAACTACCCTTCTATCCTTCCTCCGGCACCGGAAGCAGAACTACCTGACCGAAGGAGATAGACAGGAAGGGAAGAGGAAGACGGTCATACAAAGGCCGAATAAAGCTCTCTTGGAGCAGCATCTGAATGGACCTATAGTCACTCAGTACATACGAAGCCATGAACTGGAATTTATAAGTATGAAATATGGGCATATAAACAATAAAAGAAAAAGACCGAACCAGCAAGACTAATGTCTACTTATACCTTTGAGAGGTCCACTTATACTATTGAGAAAGTCTCTTAAGCTACCCTAGGTTATAAAAGATTCAATTCAATCTAACAAGCGGAGGGCATTACTGGAGTAGGCTAGTTAGGCCTCTCCAGTTAATTACCCACCAGGATGCCCTGAGACCCTTATATTTATAGTCTCATATTCCTGGGGAAAGACGCTCAGGTGCGCTTAAAGTCTTATAACAGCTATAGGCAGATTTGTTTAAAACTGCTATAACCCATCTATGAATAGCTTAGAAGAAAGGAACTACCCGTTCTTCTCTCTCCATAAGGAAATGTTCGCTATGAGACGATTCTTAGGACTATAACCAAGTTGTCTTAACGCTCTGATTGGTTTCAGACGTAAGGTTCGAACAAGGTCGTAACACCTGAATAACAGACCATATTTATAAAATTTATTAACTTGGTCCGGATTCAAGTTTACTGACACCATGTCGACTGGAGGTCGTAATAATTGTTCAATAGGGATAGAATAATCCACACTAGCTGAGTACCACCAAGCATCATATTTTAGAGAATTTTCTAAAATAAATCACCGATTTCTCGACAATATGCCTAAGTCTTCAGGAACCGTAGAGTGGAAATGATTAATCAATTTGGTTAAAACATTACTACTTCTACGATCACAAGAAGACAAAAGGAAATGCCGGATCGCTCCTTCCAAATAGCAATCAGGTATAAATCCTTCTGGGAAACCTAACCACACTTTGAAAGGGAGTTTTCGTACTCCCATTGGTGAATAGAATATTAAACAATGGCGAAACCAATGACGACTCAGTCGTTTATTCATAGATCGAGCAGTTTTAACATACGTTTTAAAACCTGCACCTCTCAAGCGCATGCTTAACGAGAGGCTGTCTATAGAATACTTTTCTAAGACCGGCATAAGAGCCACCGAGTGTTTAACCAGACGTAGCATTTTAATACTGACAGGAGATAAATCCTTGTCTAGAATTCGAAATCTTTTGCGAATTCTAACGCCCTCTACTTGATATAAGTGATTTTGAAGCGGTTCACTCCAAGATCATTTATAATCTTTCGATATTCTATAGCCACTTTCTCATCCCCAATGACAATATCGTCACCGAGAAGAGCATAGTGCTGGAATCTATCACCAGGATATACTCTATCTGCAGCTATCCACACCAACACATGGTGAGACAACGCAAATAGCGGCCATGAAGAAAGTCAACCTAAAGGTTGTCCGGCTCGAAACCGAACAAAAATAGGTTTCTTTTAAACCAAGGAGGTTCTAAGAAAATATTAGAACCTAATCCCATTCTTACCCAAGCATCGGCAAAATCCGTACCAAATAGATTCTTAATGATCTGATGTTGCCAACCGATAGGAAATCTATCAGTAGCAGCAGACAAAAGAAAATAATTGAGTAATAGATTTTAGCTTTTCGAGAGGCTTTGTCTGATCAAACGTCCCATCCATAGGAATAAGACGCAAGATAGACATACACCAATCGTGAGCAGGTCTTAATAGGGCCTGCTTGAGCATGTTTGGAATTGCGAATATTCTTCGCTTCCCGGCTCCTTCATTTTAAAGCCGAGTTTTCCAACAGGAAATCGTTCCATCAACTGTCTATCAGTTAAATTATGACCATAATAACTTAAAAATCTATAGATTTTGATCTTTATTTCTTCTAAAAGATTTATAAAGTTATTCTCAACACGGAGACTTTCATCTTCGTCTACCGCATCAGTCAATTCACAATAGGGAAATCTTTCCTCTTACGAATGAAATGATTATAAAATGACATGATATAAGTTGCAGGACGGGATCCGAAAGGGTACCAGTCACTTACTAAAGCAAAAGGGCTAAAGATAGGGTTTGAAGGTAAGAGAATCGATGGCTTCAAAGATCTTGGGGCTTTTCAGAGGAGGTGTTTAGGACTGGGTAGCTCCTAGAACCTTTTTGGTCTCTTAGTTGGTGATGGACTGAACTAGTCTAGTCCTTCCCAACTTGGGCTCTCTGAGTTGTATCTTTGTCTGGGAATGCCCTGTGCCTCTGTACTGTTATTTTCTTTTATGCATTTACTCACGTAACCAGCAGCAGGACTTCTTCTTCTCCAGCATATTATGCCGCTGGAGAAGTGTTTGAGGCAGGAGCAAGCAACGCTAGAGGAACCCTCATCACGCTCATCTGCATTTTCAGCTCCCTGTTCTAGGCTAGCATCAGCTGCTAGCTCATGGCCACCATCTTTTCCATCTTCCGGTGCATCATCCCCATACTTGGGAGGAGGGATGGACTAGGAGAACCTACTTGCTGTTCAGAACAGTTGGTTGTATTGCCTCCTAGCACAGGAAATTCCTCGTCATAGTTCTCTGAAAACCAGTTATGAGTCTACTACGTCTTGGTTGGCTCATCTTGTAAGCCGAAGCTCCAAACCAAAACAGCTCCCTACCTTCCTTAGCACAAGCGCTAAGCGAGAAAAGTCTTAAATTTTATTTGAAGCAGGAAAAACTTCGCTTAGACAGAGATAATGAAATCTGAACTTTATTGGCTCCATCACCTCCACCAGCAGCAGCCTCTCTAATCCGATTCCGTTCCACAGGGATGCCAAGACAATGATGATGGCCCGTTCTTCTTCTCAGAGACTACTTGAACTGCCCGATTGACCGATGGCTCTTTAATGGTGGATTTGCCTGACCTTATTTCTTTCTTCAGAGGAAACAAAAGGCTTCAAGTGAAGGCGGAAGAGAAGACTGGAAAGCCGGAGTCAGCCAACCGTGGTGAAAAGGCGGCAAGCACAGATGAGAGGGACATCACTGAAGAGCTTAACTGACGAGCTATTTTTGTGATTAGCGCTTCTGCTCACTGGCTAGATCGGACTGTCTGTACCTTTGCTAACTCTGCCTGTAAGGAAGTTAGTCCATAGCGCTTACTGGGCCAAAGCATTTAGAAATCGCCCGTCGATTGAGAGGTGGAATCAAAAGCACAATGGGAAGTGGAAGATAGGCTTGGAGACAAATGGTACTTGGGAGCTGCGCCGCTTTAAGAGGAAACCCGGAAAAGCTTAACCTCAGCGTACCAGGCTGAATCCGATCCAAAAGAGAAAGAGTCAGTGCCAAGTGAGAAATTCTCTGATTCTGACTGAGATCTTTGTCCTACTTCTCACCCGGCTAGCTGCTGAATTCAAGTAGTTGACTTGACCGGAATCACAAGTTTTCAATGATACCGGCAATTGGGAATCTCAGTTGATGAGCCTGGCAAACGGAGCTACGAAACTAAGCAGCATACTTCGCCTTTAATACCTTTTGAGTCCGCTTGTACGGAGTAAAAATAAGGGGCAGCCCAGTCTGAAACGAAAGATAAAGCTATTTAGCCCCTTATTTGGAATTATTGCTACCCACTGCACTTGTTTCACTCCTTTCCGTGAAGAGCACACTAGGCACCATTTGATCCAAAGCTCCTGGGTATAGGCTAGTTGAAAGGAATGACCCCACGTCAAGCGAACGGCATCAAGGAATCTCCGTTTTCAACCTTTGTGGCATCGGTTACAGCTGGCAAAGCTAACCTCTATCCATAACAAGAAAGAAGAATCTCGATCTAATTGGAAATTTCCCATCACCTTTTGACTTGGCTGGTTCCTGTTTGCCAAAGTGGCTTCGTCCGCCCTTCCCCATAAGAGAAAACTACGATTAAAGCTGGAGTAGATAGATCGACCAGGCAAACTTCCCTTCCTCCCATGTGGAATGCCCCACTCAGATCGCCCAGAGCCCCAACGAGTCACTACACACCAGCTTCGCTAACCGAACCGAGACAGGCATCAGATGCTGCAGCAGGGTGAATGTACCAGAAAAGGAATTCAAAGAGGGTCTTCCTTCATTCCTTAGTCTACTGCCTATCTATTTGTTTGCTAGCATCCCGTGTAAGGACGAGTTGCTTGTTAGCACCTCCGGACGGGAATTGAAGATAAGCGCTCATGCTACATTTATAAAGAAGCAGCTGTGGGACTTTCGGATCTATTGTATTTAATAGGGTGGGCATTCATGCCCGGAAAAGCTCTTGGGTGGACAAAGGCACAAAAGAAAAGAGTTAATCGTCGACAAGCAGGCATGTGTGGCACTTGCGGAATCGAAAGAGCTGCTTGAAGGTTGTAGGGTACATAGAAAGATTTCATTTCATAATAAAAGAAAGATGGCGCCTTTGCGAGGATGTCTTTAATCAGCCAATGCCCTTATGCAGTAAAGAACAAGGCTAGCATCAAACCTACCTGCCGATAACCCTCCAACATTCCTACCAACATCCCCGATGACAGAAGAAGGACGTAACCGGTGTTAAGGTTAGAAGGGTAACTGCTCTCGTAGTCGTAGCCACTCTTGGGACTTCTGACTTTACTGTTGATTCCGATGTCGGTATTGGCAATGTTTTTTGATCCATTCCTTGCGCTTGAACTAAGGGACAGGTGGGATTGATGTCACTAGGCTTAATGAAATTGGTTCCAAAGGCTATCTAGGCCCAAGGATATCGCATAGCAAGCTTCCGTGCATTGAAGGCTGGGCCAATAAAGAAATGAAAAGGTGGGCAAGGAAGGCTCAACTAGCTAGATGGGCCACCGCTGATGAGTAGTGATCCGATGTTTGATCTTGTCAATGGGTTGATGGCAAACTTCTCTTTTTCCCACCCGGAATAAGATAGAATTAGGGTGGATGTTGACTGCTTTATCTTAGGGTTATCTACCCTTCTAATTTCATTCTCACCCTACCCGTATTGAATGAAGGTTGGTATGAGCATGAAAACTGCGATTCAAGGTTGTCCTTACCATACCTAGCTGAGGGAAGGATAGAGGATGGAGCCCCATCAATGAAAGAAGTAAGGCTAGTCGATTTCCAAGATTTGAGTAGCTCAGGTAAGGTTCCCGGGATTGGAGTGGCTCGGGTCGGGGCTGGACGGAGGATATCCTGATTATGATCCCTATGGGGCTTGTATCGAATCTATATCTCCGACTGACTTCAGTGTCTGAGGATGGCGCTAGTATTCGCTAAGGAAGTCTTATGGTGCTATCTAATCGTCTCTAGTTTATGGCCCTATCATGCCATGATGGGATTGGTCTTTACACTTGCAATGGTATCAAGATAAGGTTATTCGTATGCCACCATGATTCCCTTTAAGAGTTTAGTATCGGATTCTAACCTAGCATTGGTACCCGTTGCGTATGTTGAGCTAGTAACCCGAGCTAGGACGGCGTAATTGAAAGAGATTGATTGGTACTACGGGTGAATCAAATATGGGTGACAGGTGGAACCATTACCCTTGGTTGCAGGGGTGATGAAAGCCCGGGCCAATCAATCGGGTTAAGGCTCAGTGAATCGCCCGTATGAAAAGAAGGCTCGCCTCTAGCCCTTATCTTATACACTAGTCTATTCTTCACTGGCTAAGCAAGGTAAGCGCAGCTGGTCCCAATAAAAAAGCAGTCTTCCTTTATTCCCCGGCTTATATACGTAAAGTAATAACACGTGAGAATTTGAGCAAAGATCAGGATTATTCAGGTCTTCTTTGGCCACTCCTATTAATATTAAGAAGGTTTCCTCTATCTCAATCAATTGTAAAAGAAGAGTCTCTCTGAACAGGGTCAGGGTTAAGACAGAAGACCGGGAATCTCCAAGTCAAAGATATGCTCCAAGGTTGAAGAGAGGGTGCCCGTTCAAACCGATATGCTTCTTCGCCTCGCTCGATGATTTGGGAAGAGTTGGAGATTCATCTCTCATCGAAGAAGGAAGATAGCACTCGACGTTACATAGGTTGAATGTTGGGCACGAAGTTGACGCGGAAACATGAATTGAAGCACACAAGAATCCCACCAGAGGAAGTTTCTTTGGGGCAAGTTCTTCAATTGTTGATTCCAGGCGATGAAAGAAGAGGTTCTGTCAGCTCGGCTTGGAGTAAGTCGTGAGACCTCGACTTTTGGCTAACCTCCAGAAAGGAGTGAACACAACATGGCACTTGTTGCATCCTTTGGTAGGTCAATTGCAGCTCTCTGGCGCGCTACGGCTGGCTCCTCCGCTTGCAGGGTCAGTTAGCTCAACTCAGGTAGGACAGCTTCGGGTAGCCATCCATCTCTATCAGCTTACGCATTTGGGTCCCTCTTCTGGTAAGGATTCCAATGTTGCCGCTCGACGATTCGCTAGCGTTTGTAAGGTGAGTTGAGCATGTAAGCGTAGGCTTGCTTCCCTTTCAATAAGGGTTGGTACAATGTTGACGCGTCGTTGTGAGTTATGAGTTCGAACAACCTAACCGCCTAATGAGCTACCTGAGAGGCAGTGGCTAGCGGAATACTGCTTTCGGCGTCAGCCTTCCGGCATCCGCAGTAGAAAGCAATAGCATCACCGGCAGGAGGCAAGGCAGGAAAGAGATTAATGACTAGTCTGAAAGCCAAGCCCGGAAAGGAAGACTGACGGCTTTAATGTCCGAAAGCAGCTCCAGCTGAAAAGCCTCCGATTGCTGCACCCCAACCTACTAACTAAAGCACCTACTTAGTTAGGGCAAGGCAGCGGCAGATAAGGAAGAGATTTAGGCAACTGAACTACGAGCACTGGTTGTCAGCTAACAGACGGCGTTCCATGTTGCCGGCCGCTTCACTTGAAAAAAAAAAAGAGAAAGAGGTCTTACTACGGGGAGAAGCCAAAGCCGAATGCCGCAGCTCCTAGGAAAGAGAAGGCAAGGATGGTTAGATTCCCAGCTTTTGTCGGGATCAGGCAAGGCAACTATCTCGAGCTAGCCCGCGCAAAAGTTGACCAACTACGAGCTACTTGCTAAAGCCAGCTACCGGAAAAGGAAGGTCTTTATTCCCAGCTTTTGTCGGTCGTCCACATCAACAACTGCTGAACGGCGTTCCACGGCTGATGGTTTAACCAACTTGTGAACTAACTCTTCCTGTTCTGTTTAGCTGCCTCGTGGTACCTGAACTCGCGCGCTACGGTGACTCTAATAGGCTTTTCAATGGCTTACACCCGGCAACATTGAAGCGTCACTTGAACTCCCTAAATTGTGCCAAGGTGCTCTCCATTCAAAAGAGAATGAAAGACGGAAGACCTACCTGAGCCAGCTGCCTGGAAAGGGGAAAGGGAGATGGAACAACGTCAGCTACTGGTCTAGAAGGCCCCTAACACAAGACTAGACTAACAGATCTCAGGCTAGGAAGTCCACTAATGAAAGCGTTCCACCCCTCTCTCTTAAAGCTTCTGAAAAGGAGATAAAGACGCTCAACTTGCTCCTCCCGTCTGATATACGTTATTAATCTTGCTCCTCTCTACACTCCCCTTCAAGCAGCTAACGCGCACTCTTCAGGTACCACTTGTCTGGTGCAAACGGAGGTCTCTCTCTTATGGCATATCCATTGCAGCAGCGACGGTCAGTTTCCTTTAGCTAGTGGAGAGAAGGGCTTCCTTGAATGAGCTGTTCCTTTCCTTTCTGTTAGGGATAGCCCGGCATCTCAAAACTAAGACAGACAATTTGCAGATAAGCCGGGCAACAACCAGGCGCATCAAAGTCGAATCAGGTCTCGCCTTCCTTTAGTTGACTCTGAAGCTTGCCCTGAACTTATTTCATTCGTTTAGGGCGAGTAGCTTTGCTTGCTAGCCTGAATACTTGCTGCTTTAACTAGCCGCTTTCCTAGCCGCGGAGGTGAAAAGCTGTAAGCGGAGAAGGCAGCGCCTGTTCTCTCGATTAGTGGTCAGTTGTTGTTACCGTGCCCTATATATGAGTAATGGGTAGCGGAGAAGCTAGCTCGACCAAAGGGAGAGGGAGTTTCATAATCAGATTTTGGTAATAAAGATCACTACTATACTATTATACTTAATTAATGAAACTAGGGAACGCCTTAACGTGAAGTCGACGTTCCGTCTCCTGACGATCCCGAACCCTCAAAACAGGTGTCGGCAACATTAATTACCAAGCTTCTTGTAGGAAGCCTTCAATGTTGCCGCTGACGACAATGAATGTTGCCGCTAAACTATCCAATTTGCCTTCCGCAGGCTTCCTCGAAAATAAAGAAAATCAGTCTTCGTGACGCGTCGGGTTCAACGGCTTTGAGGGTTACCAATAAGCCGCCCGGGCATTAACAACGTTCATAAAAGGGAGTGGAGAGAGTGGAGCTACGTTTTCATCATTGGAGACGGATCCAGGGTTCAGCCTTTCACCGCAAGCTCGTGTTTGGGCCGTAGTGCTTGCATAGCTACTGAATCGGATGGGATCGCCGTTACGATTGATGCCCTTCACCTCCCCGCCACTGCGGATTACCCTTTAGTTGCATCAGCACTACTCTCCCGAGGAGAGAGCTAACCCTTAGCTAATTGGAACCCCTACGGGAGGTCCCTACCCCTAGGAGACAAGTACAACCACTAGGGAACGCCCACCCCAAACACTCCTTACGAAGGAAGGCACTCTCCCCCACCTGTGCAGAAACAATTGCAAGACCTTTTGACCCTGGGACCATTCCCATCTGGGCAGACGATTCGGATGGAGCCCCCTTCTTTATTAAGGGCCCGTCAGAGTCCTTACCTTAGCATTGTTCATGTAAAGGAATCTGTCGATCCGTTGTTCGGTTCAGCTGTTAAAGAAATACGTCTAAAGAACGTTCGAATGGCGTAAGGGACGATCGAGTTTATACGTATATGGATAGGTCATGATTGATGGAAGGATAAATCACATGGATTCGAATTCAGCTTCTTTGAGGGTAGTTTTATGGCGTTCGAATCGCCACGGAATTGGAGGTCTTTCTCGTGAGAGAGAGACGGAGAGGTCCCTCCCGGTGTGAGATTGAGCGTGAACCCGTGGAGTCAAATATTCTATTCGATATTAAATGATACCAATGACTAACAACTTCAGGAGAAAAATCCCCGGCAAAAACCTTCAACACCCGACTCTATTCAAGGATTGCCAGGGTTTCAGTTCCTGACCTCTTTCAAATCAAAGGGCTTCTGCTTCGCGTCCCAGTAGATCGTGTGATTTCGCCAGGAGCTTCTTAGTAGATACTCGCCCAAGCAATCCGGTTTTGACCCTACGCTTTCCAGCCCCGGATATCCATTCGCTCCGGCCGGTAGAAAGAGTCGTTATCTATTCCTCTCCCGCCGATTGAGGCTGTTTGAGCAACTCACTCGTTGTCCCGAAAATGCCGATTGATCCGGAGTGGAGATCGAAACCCAATAACAGAAACCGGGTAATAGGGCTATGTTTAGCCCGCCAGTAGCGGGGTGGAGAAAGCCGAGGCACCGACAGAGAAATTGGATCTCACTGGCCCAACTAATGATTCTACCCGTAGCTCGCTCTGCCTCTTCTTCCCTCAATCAATGAGTGACTCGTAGTGACGAAGAACCAGTCCGGAGCCGGTACTTCGCCCAGTATCCCAGCCCTAAACGGGATTATGCAGAGGCAAGAGCCGGGCAGCAGGCATAGAGGATATCCTAAGCGCAAATGGTTTCGATCTCTCCATCAATGATGATCGTCGGAAGCAATGTCATAAGCATAAGCTCTGGTTCCAACCAAGTAGCGGCACGGAACCGCGAACTAACAACACTTTGTTGCACAATCTTCATTTTCGTCCACTTCCATCTCTTCAGCCGAAGCCTCTACCTCTGTAGTTAGCTGAAGCCTCTATCTCCTCTGCCGGGGAGGACGAGACGCGATGCCGGAGAACCGAACCCCGTACCCACGAAGGAAACCATCACCTTTCTCTTTATATTCCTATATTCCATGGTCCTCCATTCCATACCCCTGCTGGTGGGTGATGAGAGAGGCAGTTGTTAAACTGCATCCGCGCTGCAGTTTTGTCGACCAACCCCAGCTATTGCGTTAGAGCCTTCCCTTACCGCCTGGCTGGCCAAGAGGAGACAGACCAGAAGAAAGGGTATTCGAAATCCTATTCGATCCTCCTCTTTCATCTAGGAGACCAACGACCAATGTTATCTATCACTAGATGGAAGAGGTAGAAGCACCTGCCTGCCTGAGGACCAGCATAAGCATATCCCTCCTGGCCTTGGTGTACAAACAAGGAAATCCATAAACTCCTCGATCCCATCCGACTTGTTTATTTTCCCAAGCCCGCCGCGATTTCTAACAAACGGATCTGTTCGGCCCTGTAGTGACTTTAGAGACCTTAATGCTACTAGTCCTATAGATGATCCAGATCAGATATAGAAAATGGATTTGAAGGATACAATCGAATAGGATATTGGATAATGTAGAAAACCTGCTTGCGATGGGAATGGGGCACCTACTACTACTTCCTATTTGATCCGAAGAATGCTGGTGCAATGACCACGGCTTTCTATGGCCCACTCCATCAAAGCATAGAGCCCTATGTCGGTGACCTTCTCCTTGGTCAGTATATAAACTCATTCCCGGTTCGACAAATCGTCGTATGTGTCTCCGCCTAGCCAAATGCGCCCTAACATCCATGGTTGGAGTCACATCTAGAAAACGTCGTTTCATCATTTCCCGCACAAAATTCTTTTCCCATAGAGATCAAAGACATCATAGATATGCAACCGAGTGAAAGGCACAAGCTACTTCTCTCATGGCGGTCGAGCTGGTTCTGGGCAATAAAATAGCGCTTTTTCCGGGTTATGGTTATGAACATGGATGGTGCTTTATGGATGGATTCGAATTGTCGATTCATGCTCGTATCTCGTTCCAACAACACCCAACGAAACAACAGCATCTGCCGGTGTCACAATGTTCTATTCTAGATGGACGTCTTCTATCACGGACCGGGAGCCAATCGGCATTAGCAGGATTGGAATTGGAGTCGTCAATTTTGCGGCAGCAGGAAACATAGGTGGGCTGGGCCTTGATCGGAGTCGAAGAGAAGGTGAAGTGACCGATGCCATCTTTCCTTCTGCCTCTGCTGAACCACACCTCTTGATAGGTGTATTAGTGCAACGGAGATGGAGCAACTCACTAGTAGAATAGACTATTGAGTGACGTCAGAAAATTGACAAGCAAGCGCTGGGCGAGAATAATTAGCAGTATGAGTAGGGCTCATTTGCTGGTGAATCAAGACCAGAACTTCGAGAAGTTCTTGGGATTGGCGAACAATGTAGGACATAGGAGCAAGTGGCTTTGTATTCAGCGTCCAAAGAATCTATTATGACCGCGCGACAAACAATATTCGTTTTGTCGAAGCGGATGGGAGCGGCCGAGCCGCCCATAAGATCGATTCATTCTCCATAGTAGGACCCTAACGAGCAGTCGGACGAAATTCGACTTCCAATGAGCCCGCCCATCTCAGAAGAATTAAGCCGTAGCGAGATGAGGACAGGACAACGGAAAGATGCAAAATCGATGCCGCAGATCGGAAGAATGAGGGCTCCAACACATATTCGGAGGCGGCTTGGAATTTGAAGGTGGACCGGTGCAGATCCCAACCCCTGTGTTTCCCTATGGAGGTTGAGGAGCCAGAAACTCATGCCCCGAACCCCCGTTTTTGAAGCAAGAGGGAAACGAAACGTGGAGCAGTTGGCGCAGTTAGAGGAATCGCAACAGTAGCTGGTGACTCGGGCTCACACTCCTTCTCGGGAGGTTCGATTCAGTCAACTGTTTCTGACACGAGGTAGATAACAACAATAGATAGGAGAGTGCTTTCAAGCACGAACAGCGAATGTTGAAAGCCAGAGTAAGGCAGTTCTTTCTAAAAGTTGATGACTAGGGCAATATCAATAGAAAAGGGAAGGAAAAGACCAGGGCTGTGGCCGGATTGAAGAGAAGAAAAGACAGTTCGAAGAAGACCTATCAATCATCAATGATTGCTTCAGATATTGAAAATGTACTTCACTCTACATCTCCTTATGATTCTTCAAATGAAAGAAGAAGTAATTGCAATGTACCGAACTCGAACCATATACAGCTACAGCCCTCTCCCTGCGCCGGTCTTGCGCTGGGTCCCGGTCCTGCTCTTGCCCAACCCGCCACGTCAGAATCTATCAGAATGGTTGGGTCATACCTGCCATACAAGACACTTTTCCCTTTCCCGGTGGTTTACATTCTCTCCTACATATCCTATTCTCAGATTCGGATATGGCCAAAGATTTGATGGATATGGGGACATGGTGGTTGTGGTTCAACCTACCCGGACTTCGGAACTGCATGCAAACCCGCCATAGCTAGCGCCTATAGATAGATTTGAGATCGAAGATCATTCTCTAAAGAGCCGAAGGCATTCCGAGATGACTCTTCCGCCTGCCGAGGGAGACTGAAGGAGAAGTTTCCGCTTCTAAATCGATTTCCGGAAAGTCAGGGCGTTCAAAAACACGGGCTTTTTCAAAGATGCATCAAAAGAACCTCCGGCCTTAACCTATTTAGAAATGCTATCGTCGATATAGGTGATAACCAACAACTCACCGGTGTAAGGCATAACATCCGGGTGATAGTTAGATGGAAGCCAAGATAAAAATCTCCCTACCCCTCGATCCTTATCGACTGAAATAGGGCGTACCTCACCTATTATATATGTGTCACTCTGATCCGTACTAAGGAAAAGAGTGTATCTCACTTTGTACGGATTATAGCAAATTATATGCCTTAAGCATCATTTTAGTAAGTAAGGAATATGGTACAACAGTTTGATCGGCTTATGGCTGGCTTCCAATATGTATCACTTGTATCCCTTATAAAGTCAATATAAGTGAGCAATATGGGTTACACTCCACCTTATTAGTTCCATATCTATGGGGTTCCCTAATTTACTAATAGATCTCATAGTCACTAAGCAATGTCGGTTGTTAGTGTATGAACTCAGAATCGTTCTGATGGGGGCAGGGAAGTGCCGCTGCCGTTAACCTACGCCGTCAGTGTGTACCCATTCCTAGCCATGCGTAAGCATATTGGCATATATAATACGTAAAAGTTGGGGTTGACCCCAACATCAATATTTGCCCATAAGATCTAGATGTCAGTAATTGTTATGGGCTATAACAAAAGTGTTTCTTATGTCCTAAACTTCAATAAAATTATGTATGGGATATCTGATCAGGATGTAAACCCGTCGAACCTTTAGTCGAGACCAGCTGAAAACGATTATTACGTCAAAGGCGCTAGCGCATACGTTTTGAAGCAGCAAGCAACGGCTGAAAAGTTTATTAGTAAAACGCGCTAGCGCGTTTTACCTTAGTAATAAGCTTTGAAGCAAGCAAGCTGAAAACGGTATTCAATGTTACCGCTCAAATCAGAATATCGTACAAATCGAGAAAGCCGAAAGCAGCAGGAGCAAGCGGAGGCTCTTTCTAGATGAAAAGCCGGTTCGGTTCCTTAGTTTACGGTCTGACTGGCCTCTACCCTAACCCCACTGGGGAACGCTAACAACAACTGCTGCTAATGCCACTGCTGCTAGAGTAGAGCTATCAGACAAGAGCTACCTTACCGTGAAAACCTCATAAGCTATTGGGAACTCAAGCCTTAACTCGACGCCTTATTGCGTTGCGGCATTCAATTGCTCATTCATTGCTTTAGGCAACTATCGCTACTAGTAGAACACCTTTCCTATAGCTTCCATGTTGACGGTTGCACCCGACGCGTCACGAAGACTTCTCTAGACGAATACATATTGAAATTCAAGCCCTCGAGTCACTCCCAGAGCTGCAAGAAGCCGAGCTACCCCAACTCCAAGAGCTGCCTTAACTAGAGAAGGGTTGGTTTGGCTGAGCCAACTACCTTAGCAGCCATTGAAGCCGAAGAGGAAGATTGACCGACAGAAGAGCATAAGAATGAAGGCCAGGAAGGAGGAAACTGCCTTAACTAGAGATGGCTGCTTCAACTGGAGCTGGCTACCCTACAAGAGCCGAGCCTCCGATTGCTGCACCCCAACCAACAGCCGAAACTAAAGACACGGCCCGAAGTCCAGAAGCTACAGAAGCAGATTAAGACGACTTAGCTACTACTCTTGTCCGAAAGCCAGGCCTGGAAGACACTAAACCCGAACTGCCTTAACTAGAGATGGCTGCTTTATCCAGAGATGCTTAAGCGGATGATGACAAGAGTACTGCGCCTACAAACGGAGGCTTATGGCACAACTAGAGCGTAGAGCGACGGAAGCCGAACCTACCACAAGAAAGAGGGAAAAATCCTGCTGGTCTGGTGTTTTGATTAATAAAGACATGCCGGCTTGAACGGCAATGAAGGATGAAGCTTTTCTTTCATACCATTCGCCCACCCCCGAAGGGGCTTATCGGTTTAGGCTTCATTTTGAATAGCGCTTTCCTATCTTCCTTCAGCTGCAAGCTACGGCTTTGCCTACTCTTGCAGGGGCTTACACCTTGTTGTTAAATCCATGATGCGCATAAGGTACTCGACTAGCATAAGAAGATATAGTTGACTTGATAAAAACCTGACGCGTTGCGGCCTTACCCTCTTCCTAGGGGCTGTCACTTGCGCCAGTATGATAGGGACTCTTCGTTTGCAGCTTCGCTTGCTCTTAGAGCCCTAACTTGCTCCTTCGCTTACTCATTCCCCATCTAGTGACGGGGCGTCGGGGTTGGCTTGCTTGGGCGACTAAAAGTAGGAGTTCGACTTATGATATCTCCTAGCTGGCTTGCCGGACTGACCGACTAGTAGTGATAATACCTCCCTCCACATCCTCCGCTTGCAGCTTAGGGGTTGCTGGTGACGGTGCCGTCCTCTGAATCCTTCCTATTCGGCTTCTGGCTTCAGCCTCAGATTTGTGCTGCCTTTCGGCCTTCGCTTGCTTCAATGTTGACGTGAATACGCTTGCTGGTTGACTGATCCTTTGAGTTGAAGATTCCCTACTATTTCATACCTGCACAATGTTGCTTGCCGTGCCCATTTCTGTACTAAGGCTTTTCTTTTCTCCGCTTACCCCTATCTAGGTTGGCTCGCTTCGTGACACACTACGGCCGGGGCCTACGCTTGCTCTTTGGCTTGGCGCGCTACTATGCCGGAACGTCGTACGGATTTTTCTTTTGATGCTGGCTGCGATGGCAAAGCTGAACATGGGCCATTGGACTGATTCACATGGACTTTGGATTCTAATACCAAAGGATCTTTCTTAGGGTAACAACCGGATGCAGAACTAGCGGTTCGACTGGCTGTAAAACGACGAGGCATCCGATTGGAATTTCAATTGATTGAGGTGGGTCAATTGCGTTAACTGACCCAAGAGACTGACGAGAGTTTCTTCTTCCTAAAGAGTGACCACCACAGATACCGTCACTATATAATATAGGGCTTCCCAGCACGCGAAATGTAGGGTCAACAGAATCCTTCACAATATACTCAGTTGGGTCATAAGTGGAAGGATCGGACTGAACTACATTCACTGAATTCGAAGGACCGGCCTCACTTGTCGTTTGGTGTGTGGGTAGCGGGTCCTGAATGATACTGGGATTAGGAGGAGGAACAACTTGCTGCGGTGCTGCAGGAAAGACGATCGACCCTGATTCAATAAGGTCCTGGATCTTGTGCCTCAAAGGCAAACATCTGTCAGTAGCATGCCTTTGACCTTGATGATATGCACAATGGGCATTCGGATTATACCACCTAGGCAAAGGATCAGGAACAGGCCTGTGCTCCAACAAAGTTAGCAACCCTTTCGAGGAGTTGAGGTAGAATTACACTCATTGGTTGATTGAGGGGAGTGAAATTCTCCGGGTCTAACCTGATTTTGATTTGGGACTTGAGCAGGTGGCAGGTTGACCGTCGACTTTGCGGAATAGCAGGGGAACTGGTTGATATTGCTGGGGCCGAACGGCTTGTTGCTGAATTTGAGGATAGGGTGCTGATAGAATTGTTGCTGCTGCATTGGTTGAGGGGAAAAGGCTGTTGATAGACCGGTTGTTGTACTCTAGGCTGATACGTTTGCCCTTATTTTTGGCCGAACGCTTGGGAGGTTGCTGGTAACCCTGTTGTTGGTTTGGTCCTCCGGGCTGACCGTCGGCCATAAACGTCGGTTAACCAACTGAACCTCACTCGCTGGATTTTGATCCGGGTGCCAGTGCGTCCTGCAGAACCACTCTTTTGGTAGGTGCTGATGTTTGAGTGGTGGAAGAGGATGCACTTGGGACAATTGGCAACTTTCCAGCCTGAATTCTTGCTTCAACCCTAAGATAGGGCTTGATTAAAGAAGACAAATTTGGATGAGTCAGAATAGCCAGGAATCAAGAAATCGCTGGATTTGCAGAGCGGATGATCATGTCCATCTGCTCATCCTCTGGCGGCTTGTTTTTACTTGGGAAGCCATAGTCCTCCACCTACCAACATAGGCAGAGAAGGACTCGCCAGGGTTTTGGGTTATAGAAGCTTCTTTCAGTCTCTATTTGGCAAGGAGACGGGGCCGAACTTAGAAGTCGGCAAGAAAGAGCTTTGAGTAGCCATGGATATCGCTAGAAGACTTGAGAGAATTGAGCAAGAAATACGTCAGGTGGAAAACGAGAAGCTCCAACGGGAGCAAATGCTGGGTGCGTTCTGGGAACATATGCCTGCTATCGATCCAATTCTCATACGAGATCGTATGCTTTTCTCCAGAACGAGATACGCTCTCAGGAAGAGGGCGCTGCTCGAAGAACAGCAAGAGCTCATTGTGCAGGCTGTCACCCTCGGTGACCGGGGAGACTAGAAGAAATGAAAAGTAGTGACAGTCTCAATCACAGCAAGAGCTCAGGTGGGATCTGTCAACATCCCCGGCTCCCCGAGATGCTAAAGCCCCGGAGTCCCGGAAACCAAACAATGGGTGGTCCCTAAGCCGCCCTATAACATCCGTCTATCCTCGTAATATTATCTTATCGTGTTGTTTTGTTTGCTTTAAGTTGTAATTGGCTCAGAGAGCTCTAGCTCTCCTTATTAGTATTCTAATAAATCTTATGTATGGTTAATGGTCCGTTAATTGTTTCTTCCTTACTCACGACAACCCATTTTTCACAAAATCGAAAACGGCTGGGGAATATAACAAAACTGCCTGAAAAGCCAGCAAGCTGCTGAAAAGCCGTTGCGCGCTAAAGCCTGAATTTATAGTCATAAGCGTTTTGAAGCAAACTGACGGACTCTCGTTAGGGCCTTATATACATAAGGGGCTTTTTGAACCGTTGCGCGCCGTCACTAATAGGGGACGTCATTTCTACTGAAAACGGAGCCCCGATCTAGTAGGGCGCACTATAGCGCACTCGGCTTTGAATCCTGTGCGTAAAAACGGAGGGCGCTCCAGCTGAAAAGGAATGCTAGCGCGCGGGGCGTCAGTCAAGTACTTTAAAGCCTACGCTTGCAGCTGCGCGAGCGCCCTATCACGTGACGGCGCCTTACGTAATAGGGGCTTTCCTTACGTAATAGGGCGCAGCTTGCTCCTTTCTGCATCAAGTTGCTCTTATTGCGGCGGCGGGAAGGACCCACGCCGGCTTTTGACTGGGTGGGCTAGCAATGCGAGTTTCCAACTGGAATTTGGTGGGAGTTCAGGATCCTACAGTCTCGGCCGGGTGGTAAGGCTCACCTAGTCTAGTGTCTTTCCCTAATTGCAAGGTGTTCAGAAAGCAACTCTCTCACCCGGTCCTGAGAACCTCTTCTTGTCAAAGAGCCCCACCCAATTTTTCTATGTGCCATACCAAGGCTTAGTAGAAAGAGAACTGGTCAAGACGTGTTTGTTGCAGGCTTCCTGCTTGTTAAGCTCTTTCTCGCTTCTTCGAACCAGTCGCTCGTTACAGAAAGTGAAGAGCTTGAAAAGCAGAACCTTTCTCCGTGGTCCAATCCATCTTATTACTCTTTATTCGGCGGGAGAACGATCTGATGATTTGAGCGGATCCCATTTTCTCTCTCCTATATGATGCTCCGCGGATGCAATACAATAAAGACTAGTTGTTCAACCTAAGAATAAACCAGCACCAATTGCTTCTCGCTGCGGTCACACAAAGCCGGCGTGGGCCGCTGTGTGGAATCAGAGATGGAGGAAAGAGTTCTTCCGGCGTGCAGAACCTAATTTCGGACAGGACAGAGAAATCCCATTTCCTTCCGAATAGCATGAGCTCTTTTGATCTCTGGGAGCGGGAGATCAAATACGCCCACATTACCCTTTCCTACCGCAATACCAAACGTCGCATTGCCAACAGCCAGAATTCCGTAAGTTAGTGGTCCAGGAGGAGCTAAAACCACTTTCCAAAATCCAGGAATGAGTAGAAATGAAGGAAGGAGCGGAATTAAGGTCAAAACCTTTGCGAGTCCAATCTCTTTCTACCTCGGCCACCGCCGTTTGGTTTTGTTAGTTAGAAGGAATGGGAAAGGTCAATCAGAGATCAGAAAGACTTCGGCAGAGGAATTGAAGATAGAATGAGAGCCGGTTCACGAACGAAACTACTATGGAGATCCGATTGATGGGTTGATCCGCCAATCAATGTGTTTGGTCCAGTTGCTTGGACGACAATCTCGGCCGAGTCATTAATAGGGAGGGGCGAGCGAGCGAAGCCTTCAATGTTGGAGACTTTGCTTCCCCAGACCCCTGTAGTCGGCATTCTGGTAGGAATGCCTCCGTCGGTCGAAGAGCCGGCGCGGCGTATTGGTTAAGTACCCAGAGTCGGGATCAGGTGTCTGATACTGCTGTTAAGGCTGTTCATGCCCTATCTTTCTTTTTCTTTCGTGGCCGAAAGAGGGAAGGAAGCGGAGGGAGTTTCGGGAACACCCGGATTTGAAAGTTCAGCCCTACCCTATAGTAGAGTCTCTTTTCCTATCTAAGCTATATCAACATAGCCAACTAGAAAACTCATCCGCTTGTCAATTCTTGGTGTAATACTCACTCGTAAATGATTGGTGTCAGAAATTTTCACTGATCAGGTGTGATCAGTCTCATCCGTGTAAGAATTGGGAATTCCTCTTCCAACTCGTCCCGGAATGGGCGTTATGGCAAAGAACAAGAAGAAAACTACAGGAGGAATTTGTCCAATAGTAACAAATGGTGCCTCCACAGGTTGACATCCGATCCAACCTAGTAGTAAGCGATCCGCCAAAAGCAACCAAAATATTCCTTGGTGAATCAGGCGAAAACTTGAACTACGCACATACATACTTTTAAAAAAAGGTAAAGCCGACAGAGATATAGAAACTGGTGCTATTGCGGCTACACCTCCCGATTTGTCAGGTATACTGCGAAGAATGGCATGGATCGGTAGGAAATACCATTCCGGCACAATATGAGGCGGGGTGGGCATCGGATTAGCAGGTATATAATTGTCGGGATGCCCCGAAACATTAGGAGCATAAAAAATCCAAATGGAAGAAAAGATAGCAGAAGCTACCCGACCTACTAGATCCTTTACATAAAAATAGGGGTAAGGAGCAATTTTATCCATCTCTGAATGTACACCCAATGGATTATTTGATCCATATTGATGCAATGCGGCCAGATGAAGAAGACTGGCGCCTACTAAAATAAGGGGGAGTAAATGATGGAGACTAAAAAAACGATTTAAGGTGGCATTGTCCACGGAGAAACCACCCCAAAGCCAAGTCACTATGGTATCTCCTACTACAGGTATGGCGCTAGCTAAGCTTGTAATTACTGTAGCTCCCCAAAAGCTCATCTGACCCCAAGGTGGTACGTATCCTGTAGAAGCTGTCACAATCATTAATAGGAAGATTACAACTCCGAGACACCGAACAAATTCCCTAGGACTGCTATAACTCGAATGATATAGACCACGAAAAATATGAAGGTGAACCACAATGAGAAACATACTTGCCCCATTAGCATGCATATAACGGAGCAACCAGCCCCCTTCAACATCTCTCATAACGTGTTCTACGCTGTTGAAAGCTAGATCCACATGAGGTGTGTGATGCATAGCTAAAAAAACGCCAGTCACTATCTGAATGACTAAACTAATACCAGCTAACGGACCGAACCCCCACCAATAACTAAGATTGCTCGGGGTTGGATGATCTATCAAATGCTGGTTAAGTGTGGAGGATATAGGTTGTTTAAGAAGAGAGAATCGTTGGTTCCTTATAGTCATTTCTCTTTTCCTATCGTGACAACTCCTGTTCCCCCACCCCAAAAAACCCTTGTTGCCTTGATTGAATTTTGCTTGCTGCGCCCTGAATCAATCAAAAGCTTATTGATTTGATTCATCCCATTTCATTTGGGCGAGAGGGAGGCAGTGAGTCACCTGGGCTACGGATTTGTCGGTTGGTTGATTCTCGAAAGAACCTCTGAAAAAAAGGCCCTCGGGTCCCGACCCACAAATGAATAGGAAGCGGGGCGAGGGGTTTGGGGGCTTTGGGGGCCGCCTTGCGCAGCTTTGGAAAGGAGAGAATTTCAGAAAGTCACTCTCGGAAACTCTTATTGGACGAGAGAGAGTCAATATGATATTGGCGTTGGTTCTACCAACGAAACGAAGAACTTATTGGTCTTTATCATTCGGAAGGCTCAGTCCCACACTCTGACTTCAATGGTGGGAACAACCTCAGCACTCCGGCGCTCCAATGAACAACAGTTCTCCGCCTTACTCTATTTAGAATAGTGGTCGATCCTCGGGAGTGACATTCATAACTTAATGTTATGTTCACGCGGTGATATTCTATCTTTCCAAGAGTACTACCCTGTACGTAGTCTATGTCTGGGGAGGCAGGTGCGGTAGAGAGGTCCCCACTTCGATTCCCGTCCCGTTAGCATCTCCGATCCGAGATAAGGGATTACTCCGTTAGGTCTTTTCGGTCCGGAGCCGGCCGGTAATGGACCTACGTCACCTTGCTTGTGGACCAGCAGCAGAGCTAACCGTCTGTTCTATTGGTTTGGTGGTTGCTACCAAGACGATTTCTTTATGCCCATCAAAGGACCTCGAGATGCTAATCCACGAAAAACGAGACGAGAAATGCGAAAGAACTCATATACGGAACGAGGGCGACCAGTGGAAATACATCGGTTTCTGACTCGTGCAAAGGAACTATTTCTTGGCAACTTGGACAACTTATAACGATGTTTGTCCCGCATATCACTGGGAAGATCGGGATCTTTACAAAAGGCTTTATAAAGCTTTCGTCTCAATTCATATTTAGCCGCGAGCAATCTACGTTTGTGATCTCGTATATTTCGCTTCTCCGACATCTTACTGAGAATTCCCCTCATCTTTTTGCAAAAAGCCGCTCCACGGTGGTAAAGTCTCATCTTGTGTGTTGGCCGAAGTGACAATAGTCACATTGAACCCTCGAATATGCTCGAAGATCTCGAAATGATCTTCCAGTTCCGGGGATAATTCGCAAAACTCCGTTTCCATCGAGAATTGAATGGGGTTTTCCCGTATTTCGACCGGAGAATCTAACAGAGACATTACTGTCGAGATTCTTACCGAAAAATTAGACATTCCATGCCCTCGGAGAGTGCTTTGTCGTGCTAGGTCACTGACATATCCTTTTGTTTCTTTATCGGACCCCAAGAATTGATTGGATCGAAACGACTTTCCTGTCGAACCCCTTTGTGTCTGTATGAATCTCTGACCGCGCGGAATCTCCATAGCCAATTTTCCATTTTTTATTCTGAAATCAGAGGGTGCCTTTGGTACTACTCTTATTTCACACGATCCAGGAACTTCCATAACGTTGGCGTGATTCGGTTTGAGCAACGGATCCTGACGTGATACATCTTCGTAATGAAAATGGAGTGGAAACATGAGTTGGCTTTGCCGGTTTTGATAGAATGAGCACTGTGAACTATCTGTTTCAAAAGATAGTGGTCAGAATGAAACTGAAACCTTCTCCTCATCGCACCCTTCTATTAGATTATATAGGTCTAGACCACAGCATAACCAAACGCCGCACAACTCACATAACTCTATATACTCTATAGAAAATGGACGGTTCATTAGACGTCAGGTCACTTCGCCAACTGCACCTTTATTCTTCTGCGCGGGGCATTTATCTTCTCAGCCGCACTAATCAGAATAAGAGGCTGGAAACGCAAAATTCTTCCTGTATCCATCACCTTGACGCAAAAGATTCAAAAATTCAGGAAGGCTGGAGAAAGAGGATGTTAGTCAGTGAAAGGCATTGCACATCGCACCCAGGCCAGGCGGCACAAGGGAAAGGCTTTGACAACTCCACGATTTGAGGCCCTCGGATTCAATATAAAGAAAGAGAATCAGAGAGAAATAGAAAAGACAGTAGGCTTGATAAGATAATCGGCAGAAACCAACCAAAGCAGACCACAGTAGAATCTAGGAAATGCCCTACTTTCGCACTGAAAGCGCGGTTGAGAAACGTACCCAAAAGTATAGGAAAGGAAAGGACGTCACGGCATTTCGGAGGGATGGCCTTGACGTGAGGGAGTGTTCAACCCTCCAATGGGGCGGGAGCTGAAGTCGGTCCCTGTTCCACTGCCTGCGGGCTGAGGCACTCTGTAGTAGGTGATGAAATCGGTGGCCCCTCAGAAAAGAGGCCCTTCTTTTAATAGTATAAGCGCAATGCCTTTATGTTTGCGTGAAAACGCATTGTTGTGTTAAGCTAAAAAGACCTGCGGAAACTTTTGATCCCAATCGGCCCGCTACACGACTGGGCTTTCTCCTGTAATGAGGAGGCGGACTCCCCTGGTGCATTTTCAAACCTATCCTACTCTCTGACTCTCTCCTTTTTGAGGATCGTCGGGTTTGAGACCAGCTCTTCCATTTCTGTAGGATGGAAGGGACCCTCAGTCAAGACGGCGAGAGAGAGAGGGAGTTAGTTCCAAAATGAATCGATGAGGATGCGGACCGCCTCTTTAAACCATTTGCTCTCAGCGTGCGGGAGCGAGAAAGCTAGCATAGGGAAGGCCCATGTGAAACGTTCTGTACCCACTGCCAAATCGGATTTAGAAAAGCTCAAACTATAGATTCAGAGCGTAACCCGGTGAATGAGACGAAGGTAGAAGCACCAGCTGTAGACTTTTACATAAGTGGATCCAGATCGACTAGTAGCAAAGCCAGTTGTCCGAGTCTCAGCAGCAGTAGTAGTCTCGAGTGGCGGCGTCTGGTTCCGGTGTTCGCGAATAGCCCGATCCCGGAATGAGTAGCGAAAGGTCGTGCATGGTTCCCTTATTTCCGAGAATTGAGGTCTTCCTCTATAAGGAAAGGAGTATATTTCTGCTCCCCAGAGCAGGGGTGTGAGCGATCGCAGCGAATTGACCGACCGTTTCTAGATCGATACTTAGATGCATGCATGCATGCTGCCCCTCCGCGAATTGCTTGCTACGAATGGATATGCCTGGCCAGCGGAGCATTTCTTATTACTACGGTGTTGGGCCCGACACCAAAGAGTTTATTTCATCTCCTACTGCGGCTTGAACGCTTCTCCGTGATTCCTCCCTCAACTAGCCGAGGATACGCGGAATCGGGAGTCTCGTCTATGGTGGCAAGAAATGGGGAAGCCAGAAAGGTTGGGCATTAATCAGTCGTTGGGAAGGAATAAAAAGCATTAAAGGTTCAGTCATCGTTTCCGGTTCCTCTTGAACCCGTCGGGTCGTGAGACAAAAAGCCATGTGAACGTACGCACCAGCCTTTTAATCCGTCCATCCCCTTGCCCGAGAGGGGTTGATCCTTCCACCGCCCCTACTGGCCCGAGAGAGCGAACCAAGAAAGCGAACAGGGATTTGATCGCCTACTGAAATGTCGGGCCGACGAAGGAAAGAAGGAGCGGGAATGGGAGTGAGATAGCTATCCGATAGAAGTATATGCTGGACGTCGAGTGGCATGTTCCCCTCCTTCCGATCGAGTGAGAGGGGTTACGGACCATCCTTTCCATTGATCGGATCAAGAGAGCTATCCGATCCTAGCCAGCAGTACTCCTCTATCTCCCGTTCAGTCTGCTCCGATCGAGTTGAATAGGACATGATTCTTAGCCAGCCTTCCACCGCCCCGATAGGGCGCCGGGTAGACCAATCCAATGAATAGTCCAGCAGAAAGGTTGGGGAAGGAGGATTCGACGGATCGATCACCCGCTAATGAAGCAGTTGAGGGACGAGGCGACATCAAGATCGATTGCCAGATCAGCCTTTATTCCGTCTCCTAAACTCCCCGTTTATAGGATTGATGCCCCTCCACATTATAAGTCGAGTAAAGATCTGAACCTGGTAAAGAAGGAGCAGTATTCGGAATCGCGTTCCCTCCTCGAAACCTATATGACCTACCCGCTTATGATGCGATTTCCTACTCCGAAAGCTGTCGACCCACCACCCTAAAAGAGATCCATCCCATCCATCTGATGACCTCCTTTTCTTTTCCACCGATGTCGGATTGAATGAAGAAGTCTCGAGTTGGCCATCGACCCCTCCTGCTGCTCTAGCCGAGTACAAAAGGAATGGAGAGGAAGCCGCCTCGGGACCGGCTTAACCTCCCTCGACAAAGGGAACTATAGATGCTAACCCACCCGCTGATGGAAGTGTCCCGTACCAAGCTGGGGCCCATCTAAGTGATGTGCGCGGTACAAAGTTCATGGTGCAGAACTCTTTTGTTTTATTCATCCTATTGGCTCTACTCATCCGAAATAGATATCTTCCAAATTGGGGAATATCAATGAAGCCCTTTATTAGCCCATCCATAATACGAATGAGAGTCCAGTTACTTTCATCTAGAACAGAACGTAAAAGACTCCGTCGAATATCTGGAGTCGTAGAAGTGAAGATTAGTTTCTTATCATTCAATGAGCATCTTGTATTTCATAGAAATTGGGTGGGGCAATATAATCCTTACGTAGAGGCCAGCC